GGAAACCTTCACGAACAATCGTCGTTTTTTGATGGTTTTTCCGCTTCTCACAGCTGCTCTTTCCACACCCCCGGATATCTGGTGCCAAATCGTCGCCCGTTTCCTTATTTCTTTGATAATAGAGTTGGCTATTTTTGTGGCATTTATTGTACAAGTTCGTGAAGAGGGCTGGACGAGTGGAATGAGGGAGAGCGGCTCGATCGAGAAAAAAAAGAAGAGTAGCCCCCCTAGAACCTGGCAAAGTAACTATCAATGAATTCCAATAAAGATTATAACACACAGAGGACTCCTTACCTTAGGAGCGGGATGAGTGATACATTCGGTGAGCGCCGTAGTTCAGTTTTCCTTATTCGTTAGCTATGCTAAAGGAATGGATTGTTCTCTTTAGGGAGTGCAGAATCAACTAGGGTTAACCTCCGAGGAACGCCTCATGCTAGCCAATCTCAGGTAATTGGTCTATGGCAAAGGGGTCCCTCCTTCCTTCACCTGATGGAAAATACAAGAAGAGTTCGGCAACGCAAAAGCGGGCTTAATAATCAAATAATAAGATCGAGTTAAGAGACTCGTCCCCTGAACTATCTAGTTAACGGCGGCGTGATCTTGCTGTAGGGTCAGAGCTGCACCGAAGAACAGTTATTATCGACTCGATGGCTCTGATCCGCGTGAATCAGACGGTGAGTTACTGGTTCTTGAATGGGAATCCCGAGCACCAAAGAGCAGAGTGATCCTGCTCGAGATAGGACCGGGTAAAGGGAAAAAGACAGAAAAGACCATAGAATAGCAATAGGAATCGCTGCTATCCGACAACTTTCTCCGTGGAGCCCGCAGCTAAAGGTTAACAAAAGATTGTAGAACCCATGGACTTACTATCTAAACGATACGAGACGGGTCAGTCAAGGGCCACCAGAGGCACAAAGCTGGCGAATATCCGTGAGAGCGGAAGATATAAAAGGTATAGGTAAGTAAGGCTTGCACCTCTTTTAAGATCAAGGGCAATAAGACGTCGAAGGAAGAATCCGCAATGCTTTGACATTCCTTTTCAAATGAGTTGTGCCCAGAGCCCAGTTAGTCCACTACTACAGATAGTAACTAGCACAGAAAAACAAGATGGAATCAAATAGGGTGTTAATGAATTTACTGAAGTGAAGCAAGGAACGTAGTAACTCGACTGGTTGGAGAGGAACTTTGTTATTAGGGTTGAATTTCCAGTCTTCGGGCCTCAACACCGGAGTTCATCCTGAGGCCTAGGTAGGTAGTGACGTCTCTTGCTGGGTCTTCCATAAGGAATGGTCCTGTTAGTCTTAATCCAGCGACTGGCCTTGCTCCGAGCGATATCCGAAGTATGGTTCGCTCGCTAGTTATATGCTTAACACATGCATCTGAGGTCAGAGGTGCCGCTAAGGTGAACGCTCAGCTTCAACTCTGACTATATATTATATATAAGTGCACTGAAGGTTAATTATGTCAATCTACAACTCAATGTGATTGGCTTCGCCCCGGCGGCTCAGTCTCTTTCGGCCGGTATGTAGAATCGTCGGAGCGAGCAGAGCAGCGGAGCGAAGTGGGCTGTGTAATCATTTGATTTTTTTGACTTTTTTTTGAATAGAATATATAAGGGGTTCCTCCAGGAGCTGAAAACGAGTCCTTCGGAGGGCGAAGAAACTCATTAATTCATTGATGAGGGCCCCTCATTCAAATGTTATGCTTCGTGCTTCCCTCACATTTTGAGTTGATTCTTCCCAATTTCGAGAGTGAGATTGATCCGACCAAGTAGTAGTGCGGAAGCCAGTACATACATGGCTAGTTTCCAGGCAAGCCATCCATATTGGCATAACCTTCTTCTATGCCATCTAGCTTCATAGCCGATAGTTTCCGTTGATCGTTATCTTCATCCATCGGATCAGCTCCTTCTTTTCTGATTTTTTTTCAATGACTGCTTCTCCTAGAGAACTTCTTTCTCTAGTCACTAAAGTGCGTTTCACCCTCGTTCTTCTCTCTTCTCCTAGACCCACCCACCCCCTTACTGTCTGTTTAGGCCCCCTGCCAGGTACTCCAGTCTCATTGCGTACTGTCCGTCTGCATCTTCTTGCCCTGTTTTCATAGTTGTTTGCTTTTCTTATATGGATTAGGCTTGGTTAAAAGCGTACCGTCAAGCAAGAAAAGGAACCGTAAACTAGCTTTACCGAGTTGGCTTCTTCGTATGAGCCCTAGCAGCATCTATTCCTTACTCTGTTTTCTGCTTTCAAGCCCCTAAGTAGGATCGTCTAACGAAGTCAGGTACGAGGGAATATGTTAATGCAAAAGAGGCGAAGAGGCTGGTGACCAGAGAAGGTCTGTGATGGAAGGAGGAACCCCTGGCTTTCTGGTCTGTGATAAAAGCAATCTCTCTCCGGTCGGTTCGACTGTTTGTTAATGGAAAAATGAATAGATCCTTAGGAAGAAAAAGGCTCTTTTGCTCTTGTGTAGAATCAGTTGTTACAGAAGGAGCGGTTTTCGTTTC